AACATACGACCATAAGATATTCTATTTTTCCAAAGAAAAGTGTTCGCTCAATAAAGATTCCAGAAGATATTGATCGTAAATAAGAAGACTGTTTACGAAGAAATAAGAATAGATATTCAAATTCATATACATAAGAATTATGCAGGAACCAAAAGAATCTTTTATTTCTTTTTGAAAAGACGTAAATAGATTTCTTTGAAGTAATCAGACTATTCAAATTATGATATTCGTGGAAAAACAATCGAAAGAAATGCAAAGAAGGAACATCTTTGATCCAGCATTGAAGGATTTGAACCAAGATTTCCAAATGTATAGGATGGGGTATTAGTAGATCTGACACATAATTTAAATGTGATAATTTATCCTCTAAAAAGGGAAATATTGAATGAATAGATCGTAAATTCTGAGATTTTGGTATTCGTTTTTCTTCAAGGGAAGATACTAATCGTGATGAGAATGGAATTTCAAGAATGACTCCAAAAACTTCTGATATCATTTGAGAATAAAAATGAGAAGAAAAAGAATTCTTGTGACCCCAAGATCTATTTTGGTTAAAATCATTCACCGAAGAAATCAAAGATTCCTGTTGGTACATTCGAGTAATTAAACGTTTCACAAGTACTAAACTATATTTATTGTCATAACCGATAATTTCCACAGGTTCGTAAAAAATCAAACTATTGAAGCTATGATAATGAACAAGTGAATAAATATACTCCTGAAGGAGTAGCGGATAGAGGAAGTTTTGTTGCCGAAATCTATCTTTTTTAAATCGAAATATCCTTGTCATTCTGCCATTTAAATACATTTCTACTGTAACCAAAAAAGGGAGGCACTTCTTGTGTTATGAAATGATACATAGTGCAATATGGTCAGAACGGCGTATGCATATGTTGTGTTTCTCTTATACTAAAATACTATTTAGAATTTTAGAATAAACTAGAATAATAATAAAATAAAAGAAGAAATAAGAAGTAAAAGATTATCTAAAAGTAAGAACAAATAAAGAATATATACCCCGGAGACAGAGAGCCCAATCTACAGATCTTTTTGGTTTACCTTTCTATCCAATTTTGGTTTCTTTTCCTAGTTAAAGAAAACTAGACTAACAATAATAAAAATAAGAAAAAGGGTAAAGATCTTTTATTTTTGCAACCTAATCGCTCTTTTGACTTTGGAAAAAGATTCTTTTTTTATCACTATACTATTTCTTAGACACATCCGTCTCCAATCCACAATAAAGAATAATTAGGATTAATAAAAAAAAAAAAAGAATCAATGGTCCACTCAAAATTCACAAGAGAACCTTTTCCCACATCAGGCACTAATATATTTTTAACGTATAATTAGTAATTTGATTGGGTAATCATTCAAATTAAGAAATGAAGCTCGTTGCTTTTTTGTCTTATTCGAATTGGAGCGATAAGACTCTATCCATTTATTCACTAGACCCAAAATACTTTACTGAACTTTAAAGATTAAAAAAAAAAAAGAAAAATTCTTCTTCTATTTATATTCTGAGTACTAGAAATCTTCTTTTTCTATGATTTTATTATTTTTTTTTTTTTTTTTTTTACGACATGCTTTTTTTTCCATTCATTACCTTTCAGGATCAGTCGCGGTCTTATAAACTCTACCAATAGTCTAGACGAATTCCTTCATCCAAATGTGTAAAAGATCAAAGATCATAGTCGCAATTAAAAGCCGAGTACTCTACCGTTGAGTTAGCAACCCGGATCAATATGAAGTGTAGATATGATCGAAATAAAAAAAAATCTAGCAAATTCATCCATTTTACTAAAGTGAAGGAAAGAGCCGATAGGGAATGAAATGGGGATAAAAAGATCTATTTATATACGATCAAATTATATTTGTTTGATACACCATTGTCAATATGAATGGACTTTTTAGAAAACAAATTTAAAGAAATTATATATAAATTTGTGTTGTATTTGAAAGAATAAAACTTCGAGCAGAAAGAAAAAGAAGTAATAAGGAAAAGGTAGAGATAGAAAAAATATGGCTTTCTTGACTAAAAAAAAAGAAAGGTACAATACAAATATAAAAAGAAAGATTACCCCCCTTGTCGAGGGGGTTCCACAAAAATAAGCAAGAAAAAAATAAAAAAATATATAAAGAAGTATGAATAGAAAAAGAAAGGAGGAAACTTTAAATAAAGAATTACACAAAGATAGAGTAACTAGTACCTATCTTTGTGTAATTCTTTATTCATGATTCTTGTTTTTCCTTTCTTTTTTTTTTTTCAAAAGAAATTCGAAATTCTTTAAAGAATTCTGCCTTCCTTAAAATATCATAAACAGTTCCTGTGGGTTGAACACCTTTTTCAAGTAAATATAAAATAGCAGGAACATTTGAATAAGTTTGATTCTTTATCGGATCATAAAAACCCACTTTTTGAAGATCTCTTCCTTCTCTTCGGGATCGAACATCAATTGCAACGATTCGATAGATAGCTCATTGGGATAGATGTAGATAAAAGATGCCCCCCTAGAAACGTATAGGAAGTTTTCTCCTCATACGGCTCAAGAAAAAATGATTCTATAATTTATAGAAATGGATCCATAAAGAATTAGAGTGTAATTTGAGCCTTTTTTTCCTTCTTTACAGAAAAAGAAATTTCATTTGTACTCCTAACTCAAGTTGGATAGTTTTGAAAGAGTTCGAAAGGAAATCCTTCGAACTTCTTGAGCTGTCTCTACCCTATTTTTTTCTCCTTTCGGATCTATTTTTTTTTTTTTTACTCATTCTGATCCAATTGTTGAGAAAAGTTAAAATAGTGTTTCCTTGTTCCGGAATTTATTGTCTTTGCTTTTCGCTTTGTGAAATCATTGGGTTTAGACATTACTTCGGTGATACTTACTCCTTTTCAAAAAGGCAGCAACATACCTTTTGTTCTTTCTGTAAAAATCATACGAACGATTGATTCCTTTGTAATACACTCTTGATCTAAACAGTTTGAAAATTTCGATAAATTTTACTTTTTTTCATTTCACTTCATTTCAAACTTGTTCAAATTTGAACCTCTCCTTTTATATATATTTATATATAGATGATATATTTACAAAGTTGGTCTAACTTATTGATTGTAACTAACCCTAGATTATTCCCCCGATAAATGAATGAATCATTTTTGCTCGAGCTCCATCATATGCTATACCTTTCTATACCATTAGTATCTTTATTTAGCAACCCAAGACAAATTCAATCAGGTTCCTAGCAGAACAAACTATGTCGAGACAAGAGCATCTTCATTCGTATAGAAGATGGTGGATGTCATAATCCACATCCAATCATGTCCTTCAAGTCGCACGTTGCTTTCTACCACATCGTTTCAAACGAAGTTTTACCATAACATGCCTCTCATTTTAATTTTGAACCGTATGCAATTGATTCAATATGGAATCATGAATAGTCATTGGCTGAACCGATACATAAGAATCTACACTTATATACACTTATATATAAGCGTTTATCCGGAAAAGATTTCACTGAAAATTACCCCATATTTTCTCATATGAAGAATATCACATGAAAAAGAATCAGGTTTAAGCAAACTTATTTACATCTTCAACAGATCTTTCGGGATTTTCTATAATAAAAGATCCCCCTTTTTCGTTAAAAAAAGAAAGAAATTAGAAACCTAAAAAAAACCTTTGACTTTCTTTTCATTCAAATGAAAAACAAATCCCCATGAATGGCTAAAAGTTTTTAGCCACTTTAACTCAATAATATACTAAACTAAATATTTCATATTTCATTGAAATATTCAATTATAGAATAATAATAGAATAATAAGATAATCTGAAATAATGAAAAAGAACGAAAGAATCAGCTATTCTTAATAAGAAAAATATACAATATTTTCTTATGTCATAATTATGTATATTTTATATTTTTTCATTTTTTATTTATGAAATATGATTTTCGAATTCTAATATTATGATTTACTTCTTTTTTACCATCTACAATTGAATCTGATTTTCATTTCTTATTTTCATTGAATTTAAAACATAATTATGGAGTAGAAAAAGTCTCATATAAGGTAAGATCAAAGAGAAAAAAAGAATCCTCAAATTATGAAAATTATGATCTTTTCGCATCCATCTCCATCTTAGAAAACAAAAAATCGTTAACAAAAGGAATCACAAATATTGAAGAATAAAATACTTGAGTAATTTAATAAATAAAGTAAAAAAAAAAGATATGATTATTAGAATTCAGATTGGATAACATTGTATCCAAAATTAAAAATTAAACAGAAAATTGTTGAATTAGATTTTCAATAGATAAGAATCTTTCGTCTTGGATGCAAACGATCTGGGACGGAAGGATTCGAACCTCCGAATAACGGGACCAAAACCCGTTGCCTTACCGCTTGGCCACGCCCCATTTTTAGTTGGTCTAAAAAAGACTAAGATAAATATTGGTTATTCGTCAATAACCAACCAAAAGAAATATAGGACATGTTGTCGCTAGGATTCAACACAATGGATATAGAATCAAAAAGATTAATTGATCATTACTTAGAATTCAATTAAGATATTGTATGAAAATAGAATTCTTTGTATTCTTATTTTATTGGGGATTTATTGGGGAGAAGTCAAAGAAAAAGAAGAATTTATTTCTTTTATCTGCCTTTTTATTTTCAATTTTCCCTCAGAAAAACAACTCAATCCAATCTGATAATTTATTATCATTTCAATTTCATTTTAATTTTGAAGAACAAGAAAAGAATATTTGTTATGTTTAATATCTTTAGTTTAATCTGTCTCTGTCTTAATTCTACCCTTTATTCGAGTAGTTTCTTATTCGCCAAATTGCCCGAAGCTTATGCCTTTTTCAATCCAATTGTAGACGTTATGCCGGTTATCCCTGTACTTTTTCTTCTCTTAGCCTTTGTTTGGCAAGCTGCTGTAAGTTTTCGATAAGAATGAAATCTCTATTCAATTCAAGATTTCTTCGATAAAAAACAGATAAATTTTTGATTCTGAAAATCAATAAGATCATAAAGAATATTCAGATAAGTCTGGACATTAGGAACCCTCGATTCAAAAAGCGAAATTCTGGTATTTATTATTGAATTTGAATAAGGGAAGGGGCGATGATCTTGATCTTTAATCAGCTAATAAGCTGATTCTTTTTGTTCTGACTTTTCCTTTAGAAGATCCCATACAATACCTAATTATAGATATGGATATGGCAAGAAATTTTTGGTAACAAAAAAACAAATATTATTCATAATGTTACATTAGAATATTACATTAAAAACATTAAAAATAGAAAGAAATTTGGAGCGTCATGTCAAAAATAGTGTATAGCGTGTGTCGTAAAATAGGTGATCTATTTCCTTAAACAAAAAATGATCTTATCTTGGAGATTTTTAATGCTTACTCTTAAACTCTTTGTTTATACAGTAGTAATATTCTTTGTTTCTCTCTTCATCTTCGGATTCTTATCTAATGATCCAGGGCGTAATCCTGGGCGTGAAGAATAAAAAAAGAGATGAGATTCGTTTTTACTTTTTCCTTGATTTTTTCATAGGTAAATGTATAAATAAATGGAATAGATGCTAAATAAAGATAAAAGATTTATAAAAGAAACTCATCGAAAATTATTCTAATTCGAAAATATCAAGTGATCAGAGGGGGGTCGGAGAGAGAGGGATTTGAACCCTCGGTACGAAGAATTCGTACAACGGATTAGCAATCCGACGCTTTAGTCCACTCAGCCATCTCTCCCCATTCAAAATGGGAGATTTATCATGTGATTTCACACGTGAAGTCAAGATTGAGAACAATCTTTATTTTCCTTCACTTGAATGATCCGAAACAGATTTCCCCAATAGAAAGAATACTTTACTTCTTTTATTTTGTACAAAAGCCAACCTGATTAAGTATAAGTACTGGCTGGGCCAGTACTTCTTTTGTTCCAACGAATAAAAATTCTTATTGAAACAAGAAGACTCATTTTCATTGCCATTCCTAATCATTAGAAATTATAGAAGATTCTAGATTAATCTAGAATCTTCTATATTCTATAGTAATTCTAGTAAATTAGAGTCTAAATTAGAATATTTAGTCTTTCTATTAAAATTTATAGTAAAAGTGTTCTAGTAATAGTATTCTATTATATAGTAAACTATTATTTTTGTAAACTATTATTTTTTGTCTTTATTTTCTTATTCTTAAGTCTAAGATTCGGAAATTCATCAATGAAAAACAAATTTCATTCTAAATGAAAGTTGAAGTTCAGTATTTGATTCATATTTAATATATATTAAATATATAATTAATATGTAGCGGGTATAGTTTAGTGGTAAAAGTGTGATTCGTTCTATTAACAACTTCAATAGTTAAGGGGTCTTTCCATTTTTTTCATATTTCATATTCCATTCCGATAAAAAACTTTATTTCTTAAAAAGATTTAATCCTTTACCCCTCAATAGGACATTTGAGGAAAGAATATACATTCTCAGAATTTCTATCCAAAAGTCAATCAGAATTTTACAGAATTTTAATAAAAAAATTGGATTATGGAGTTGAGAAGCATAATTTTTTTGATTGGTTATATTAAATTCTTCCAATTCAATGAGTATGAATAAAGGATCTATGGATAATAGTACAAAACTTTCAATCGTAACTAAATCTTCAATTTTTGCGCTTAAAAAGGGCAAGATTGAAGCCAAATAGCTAGAAAATGATGGTTTTGGTTTACTAGAACCCTCGGCTTCTTATTTCAGCTCGGTAGAAACAAAATTATTTTCCTTAGGATCCCCCGAATATAAAAGAAATAGGGAACGAAGTAACTAGACTAGAGACTAGAAAGATTTGATAGAATCTCCCTCTCCTATAGGGATCATCTAAAAAGCAAGTAACTTTAGATGCATTCGTAAAAAAAGCTGACATAGATGTTATGGATCTCATTTTTTCTATGATGGGAATACATAGATATTCCATAAAGGAGCCGAATGAAACCAAAATCTCATGTTCGGTTTTGAATTAGAGATGTTAAAACTGATCAAACAACGTCGACTATAACCCCTAGCCTTCCAAGCTAACGATGCGGGTTCGATTCCCGCTACCCGCTATATGCTATACTATATGCTATATATATATACTATTATATACTATTTATTATATATTATTTATTATATTATTTATTCCTTCACTTCATAGGATATACAGATGCCTTATCCTTTTTGATATGCATCCTTCTTTTTATTGTTTATTGTATTCCCTAAATACGTCACATTTTTTTTATGAAAAAATGTGAAAATAGGAATGAAGAGCGTCCATTGTCTAATGGATAGGACATAGGTCTTCTAAACCTTTGGTATAGGTTCAAATCCTATTGGACGCAATTTATTTCTATATATCTATTCTAGATAGAGAATAGAAAAAAAGCAGAACTATATTTTATAAAGGACCTTGATTTCGAATCAGAAATCTTTCTCAATAATTTATATGAATTAAGAATATA